AAAAAAAGAAAAAATAAACATATAAAGCAACGGAGCCATCATAGTATTTTTGAACTCCTCCGAAAGGAAGGATGGCAATTTGATTATTTACCCATCTGAGTCTGATAGATTCTATTTTCTCTTTCTTCAATAGAAAGGAGGGGGGTCAATTTTCTTGTAGAGCCGTATGCACAAAAGATGCCTGTACGGTTGTTCAATTCTATCTTTTTTCTATTCTTTATCTTTCTTTTCTCTTTGCTTTATCATGCGAGATAGGGGAAGCTTTTATTTTGTTATATCATCAGGGTAATGATACATGAACCTTATAGTGCTTTTTATATGGCACAAGTAGGCGAATTTGTCATGGAAGCGGTAGAACTGATGAAACTGCGTGAAACCCTCACAAGGGTTTATGCAGAAAGAACGGGCAAACCCTTCTGGGTTGTACACGAAGATATGGAAAGAGATATTTTTATGTCAGCAACAGAAGCCCAAGCTTATGGAATTGTTGATTTTGTAGCGGTTCAAGGAAAATAACATGGATTTCGCGCAAATCTGTGATTTGAGATTTTATCTTCGAATTGAATATTCTATTAAATAGAAGTAATTCACCATCATTCGGTTAGGATCAATCTAAACCAACCCATCATATTATGTATACGATTCAACATGCCAACTATTAAACAACTTATTAGAAATACAAGACAGCCAATCAGAAATGTCACGAAATCCCCCGCTCTTCGGGGGTGCCCTCAGCGTCGAGGAACATGTACTAGGGTGTATGTGCGACTCGTTTAGATCATGAGCTGGCACAAAAGCAAGAAAACTACTTTTACAGTATCAATGATCAGTACCGGTGAATGGGATAGGATGGAAAAAGGAACTCCATCCATTATTAAAAAAAAAAAACTCTACCATATCCCTCTATTGTGTATGAAGTTTATGGTTTCCGTTGGTGTAAATCCAATCACCTGAATTTAAGATGATAAGAAATTCTCCATTGGTAACAAATGGTTATCCATTAAGCGGAGGAAATCTTATTTAAACGGACTAAGAGGGTCAGCTACCCAGCAAACTTTCATAATTAAATACCGTTACTGTATAGGTAGATCTGATTGTGAAAGACCTATTACTGGATAATTCATGGGTAGAGCCAAAGCGTGTGAACTATACAAGTTCCCAATAACATCAATTAGTTGATTAAATAGTAAATTAAAGTATAAAGTAAAGGCTCCGGTGTATAGAGAAGACCTCACCGTTTAAGAAGTAACCATAGAAACGAAGGAACCCACTATTTCTTTTTTTATTTCTTTTATTTACTATATTTTTGATACCTAGGAAAATACAATTTCTTAGTTCTGTCTTATTTCGCAGTGAAATACCTAAAAAAAAAATCGTGGTCGGGAAGGTTAGAGTAGCCAAAGCCATTGGAATTTTGATTTTATACATTGGAAAAATTCGTTTTGTTATTAATAGACTAGGAAGGGGGAAAAGAATAACTGAAAGAAAGGCAATCAATTAGTTATTCGTCAAAGTTTCATTTATTCAATGACCAGAATTAAACGGGGATATATAGCTCGGAGACGTAGAACAAAAATTCGTTTATTTGCATCAAGCTTTCGAGGGGCTCATTCAAGGCTTACTAGAACTATTACTCAACAGAAAATAAGAGCTTTAGTTTCGGCTCATCGGGATAGGGATAGGAAAAAGAGAGATTTTCGTCGTTTGTGGATCACTAGGATAAACGCAGTAATTCGCGAAAGGGGAGTATCCTATAGTTATAGTAGATTAATACACGATCTGTACAAGAGACAGTTGCTTCTTAACCGTAAAATACTTGCACAAATAGCTATATCAAATAGGAATTGTCTTTATATGATTTCGAACGAAATCATAAAGGAAGTAGATTGGAAAGAATCCACCAGAATAATTTAAATGGAGTTACCCGGAGAATGAACTCCGGGAAGGTAGAGTAGAAATTAGTATGAGAAAATATACTAAAGTAGTCAAAATGAATGAACACGTTCAATTCAATAAAAACAGATTTCTTTTTTTCCGATTCATTTTTTCTTACGACACGATACTCAAATCTAGATTCACTCAAATCTAGATTCTTGTAATTATGATTCAAGTGAAGAAAAAGTAAGCCTATTTATTTCGGGCTTTAAAACCAGTAGTTCTAGCGGTCGACTCGGTTCTTTCAAATTGTTTCTCATTATTGAGAAAAGGTAACAAAGATAAAATACGAGCTTGTTTTATAGCAAGAGTAATTAATCGTTGTTGTTTCAAGGTCAATCTATTCACACGTCTTGATAATATTTTTCCTTGTTCACTAATAAATCGACTAATTAAACTCATGTTTCTATAATCAATTCGATCCCCCGATTGAATCGGGGGCAAACGCCTACGAAAAGATCGCTTGAATTTAAGAAAAGGTCGCTTGGATTTATCCATGGTTTGTTTGTTTAATTTATTCCTTATCCCTAAAATCCTATTTCTTCATTCTAATTCATTTTAAATC